TCAATTGGCTAGAATCCGTTACTTGAACGAAAATAGATCTTGTGGAATCATATTGCATATTTGACGATACATTCCGTACCTTGCTAAAAAACCGATCCTTGTTTACCAACCACACATTGTCTAACCAAATCCAATTCTCTCTCGATACGTTCCTCAAAAAATCCGATTCGTGCGGATTCTTCCCCCAACTAACGAAGAGATCTTGGCGGAATTGCCACATATGAAATTGAGCACAATTTTGCAAAGAAATACCCCACTTGTTTCTCGAGAGGGGATGGGAAACATGCTCAATATCATTTGATTGAATAGTTGACCCAGCTCCTTGTTGTTTGAAGAAACCCTCCACTTCAATTGGTCTTTTTTCACGAAAAGCAGACATGAGATAACAAATCCAGTGTTTCACTAAGATTTCGAATAGCTGTCCCGAATTCAAGTTACTTATGTTTCGCTTCTTCCTCGGAGAAAGACGATCAAACAATTCCCAATCATGGTCCTTGCGGATCGGATCATCCGTATAGGATACAAAAGGAGACTCCAGATATTTGATATCTTTCTCTTTGAATGAGATCTCAATTCCAGCTACGGTTTCATTAGATATCTTACAACTATAATCCCTCTTTTTTCCGATCCGGTTCCTCCACCACCGCGAACCCCAGTTAGATTCAGGCATGATACACTTTTTAGTTATTGGGAGAACCCAAGTACTCTCTTTCGGATCCATGAAACAACTCTCAGAGATCTTTTTCCCTTTTGGAAGATACAGGAGCGAAACAATCAACCTATTGATATTGGAAGACCCAAAAGATTCTTCCAATGTCTCATTTCTGGGTCCAATGGAATTCATAGGTATAGGAAGAAGCCCCATCAAATAGAGATTTTTTCTTTCAACCATATTTCGATTGTTAATACGATATATAAGGACCGCTACTGCAAGCAGTACTACACCTTTGATCGTGAAATATCGATTGCTTGTTGAACCCTGTGAATCGCGCGAAAGTAGGATACTCCAAATTCGGGGGTCAAAGAGTTTCATAAAACGTTCTTGGTGGAAAAAAATGTGAGTCAAAGATCCCACGGAATCGAATTTGGTCCACGAATCTACTAAATTGTGAGAATTCTTGATCTCTCTCAATATCTCTCTCAATTCGAGGATCCAGGATTTTAACGGATGTCGTTTCACTGCTTCCTGCTTCATTGATTCCTCCTAAGGATTTCATTTCAATTGGAATTTGTTTATTTACGATGTATGACGATCCCCGTTACGCATCCATGGCTGAATGGTTAAAGCGCCCAACTCATAATTGGCAAATTCGTAGGTTCAATTCCTGCTGGATGCACGCCAACGGGAACGTTCAATACGTCTATTGGAATTGGCTCTGTATCTATGAAATCTCATCATCCATACATAACGAATTAGTATGATATATTCATACCATAACATATGAACAGTAAGAAATAGAATTCTTATCGATACTGGAACTCATAGGGAAGAAAATGGATTTATGGATGGAATCAAATATGCAGTATTTACAGACAAAAGTATTCGGTTATTGGGGAACAATCAATATACTTCTAATGTCGAATCAGGATCAACTAGGACAGAAATAAAGCATTGGGTCGAACTCTTCTTTGGTGTCAAGGTAATAGCTATGAATAGTCATCGACTCCCGGGAAAGGGTAGAAGAATGGGACCCATTATGGGACATACAATGCATTACAGACGTATGATCATTACGCTTCAACCGGGTTATTCTATTCCACCTCTTAGAAAGAAAAGAACTTAAATCAAAATACTTAATAACACGGCGATACATTTATACAAAACTTCTACCCCGAGCACACGCAATGGAGCCGTCGGCAGTCAAGTGAAATCCAATCCACGAAATAATTTGATCTATGGACAGCGTCGTTGTGGTAAAGGTCGTAATGCCAGAGGAATCATTACCGCAAGGCATAGAGGGGGAGGTCATAAGCGTCTATACCGTAAAATCGATTTTCGACGGAATGAAAAAGACATATCTGGTAGAATCGTAACCATAGAATACGACCCTAATCGAAATGCATATATTTGTCTCATACACTATGGGGATGGTGAGAAGAGATATATTTTACATCCCAGAGGGGCTATAATTGGAGATACCATTGTTTCTGGTACAGAAGTTCCTATCTCAATGGGAAATGCCCTACCTTTGAGTGCGGTTTGAACCATTGATTTACGTAATTGGAAGTAACCAATTAGGTTTACAACGAAACCTAGAAATCGATCACTGATCCAATTTGAGTACCTCTACGGGATAGACCTCAACAGAAAACTGAAGAGTAACGGCAGCAAGTGATTGAGTTCAGTAGTTCCTCATATAAAATTATTGACTCTAGAGATATAGTAATATGGAGAAGACAAAATTGTTTGAAGCACCGACAGAGCCGGAAACGCCCCTTGTTTCAAAGAGAGGAAGACGGGTTATTCACATTTCATTTGATGGTCAGAGGCGAATTGAAAGCTAAGCAGTGGTAATTCTACCCCCGGGGAAAAAGAGATATGTCTCCTACGTTACCCGTAATATTAATATGTGGAAGTATCGACGTAATTTCATAGAGTCATTCGGTCTGAATGCTACATGAAGAACATAAGCCAGATGAAGGAACGGGGAGACCTAGGATGTAGAAGATCATAACATGAGTGATTCGGCAGATTTGGATTCCTATATATCCACTCATGTGGTACTTCATCATACGATTCATATGAGATCCATCTGTCTAGATATCATCATATACATCCAGAAAGCCGTATGCTTTGGAAGAAGCTTGTACAGTTTGGGAAGGGGTTTTGATTGATCAAAAAGAAGAATCTACTTCAACCGATATGCCCTTAGGCACGGCGATACATAACATCGAAATCACACTTGGAAAGGGTGGACAATTAGCGAGAGCAGCGGGTGCTGTAGCGAAACTGATTGCAAAAGAGGGTAAATCGGCCACATTAAAATTACCATCTGGGGAGGTCCGTTTGATATCCAAAAACTGCTCAGCAACAGTCGGACAAGTAGGTAATGTTGGGGTGAACCAGAAAAGTTTGGGTAGAGCCGGATCTAAGTGTTGGCTAGGTAAGCGTCCTGTAGTAAGAGGAGTAGTTATGAACCCTGTAGACCATCCCCATGGGGGTGGTGAAGGGAGGGCCCCAATTGGTAGAAAAAAACCCACAACCCCTTGGGGTTATCCTGCGCTTGGAAGAAGAAGTAGAAAAAGGAATAAATATAGTGATAGTTTGATTCTTCGTCGCCGTAGTAAATAGGAGAATATTGAAAATAGAATATGTTTCCTCGTCTTTACAAAAAAAAGATAGGAGTAATTAGCTATG